ACGAAGACATGGTCTCTCTAGATCCCATTGAATGGGATTCATCTTTATTTGATGAAGAGGACGAAAAAGATCGTCTTGATTCATCTTCATTTGATTCAGAGGACAAACCTTATAAAGATCCTTTTGGTTTTGATTCATCTTCATTTGATGAAGAGGACGAAAAAGATCGTCTTGATTCATCTTCATTTGATGAAGATGAATTTGAGGAAGAGGACGAAAAAAATCCTTTTGATTCATCTTCATTTGATGAAGAGGACGAACCTTATAAAGATCCTTTTGATTTTGATAAGGATCCTTTTGGTTTTGATTCCTCTTCATTTGATGAAGAGGACGAAAAAGATCGCCTTGATTCAGATGAATCAAATGAAGATGAATTTGAGGAAGAGGACGAACCTTATAAAGATCGTCTTGATTCTTATCAAACAAAGACGGGATTACCCGAGGCTGTTCAAACAGGCATAGGCGAACTAAATGGCATTCCCGTAGCAGTTGGGGTTATGGATTTTGAGTTTATAGGGGGCAGTATGGGATCCGTAGTCGGGGAAAAAATCACCCGTTTGATTGAATACGCTACCAATCAATTTCTACCTCTTATTATAGTGTGTGCTTCGGGGGGGGCGCGTATGCAAGAAGGAAGTGTGAGCTTGATGCAAATGGCTAAAATCTCGTCTGCTTTATATGATTATCAATCAAATAAAAAGTTGTTTTATGTATCAATCCTTGCATCTCCTACTACTGGTGGGGTGACGGCCAGTTTTGGTATGTTGGGTGATATCATTATTGCCGAACCCAATGCTTACATTGCATTTGCGGGTAAAAGAGTAATTGAAGAACTGTTGAAAATAACAGTACCCGAAGGTTTGCAAGAGACTGAAAATTTATTTGATAAGGGAGCGTTCGACCTAATCGTACCACGTAATCTTTTAAAAAGTGTTCTGACTGAGTTATTTAAGCTCCACGGTTTCTTTCCTTTGACTAAAAATTAAAAAAAACCAAATAGAGTGCTAAGTTCAATTTTTTTTATTTGTAGCAAAGGAGTAGTTAGTTTATTCGGAATTAAAGGAAATAGGAATTTTGTTTGGTGATCTAAGTATCTATATATCTATATCTAAGTGAGGATATAGATATATAGATACTTAGATCTATACTAAGTATTGAATTATGAATTAATAGTTATAGTTAAATAATAATGAAAATTCTTAATTATAATTATTATAAGATTTCTTTTTTTATAAATAATAATAACAGGTACGAACAATAAATCGAGGTACCCATTCTATGAACCTTCCCGCTTTTTTTGTGCCTTTAGTAGGCATAGTATTTCCGGCAATTGCAATGGCTTCTTTATATCTTCATGTTCAAGAAAACAAGATTGTTTAGACCTGATGGACCCCCTCTCTTCTATTTTTTTTTTCAAAAACTTAGACTTGCATCATAACTAATAGAGATATCTATTTAGCGAAATATGAGATAACATGTGATTTCTGCCGAACATAAAGACATAAGGTAAAGGACTCTTATACCTGTAGAAACATAATAATATATTAGAAACATAATAATATATGGGTAAAAAAATTCTAGCCGTTTTCAAATCGACCAGGATCGCTAGATGGCTGAAATAAAAAGTCCTCGGATCTATATGTATAGTGGGATCATATGAAGGGTATGTTATTATTTTATAGATCTAAGTAATTAGATGAATTACTCCTAAAGGTTCACATCAAACTAGTGCTAGTTGATGAGAGTTACTTCGGAAACAAAACAAAAAAGATAAAGTCAAAAAAATTGGAGGGTTTCCCTCAATTCTAATAAAATACAATCGGATCCAGTATGGATTGGCGATCAGAACATATACGGATAGAACTTATAACGGAGTCTCGAAAATTAAGTAATTTCTGCTGGGCCTTTATCCTTTTTTTAGGTTCATTAGGATTCTTATTGGTTGGAACTTCCAGTTATCTTGGTAGAAATTTGATATCTTTTTTTCCGTCTGAGCAAATCATTTTTTTTCCACAAGGTATCGTGATGTCTTTCTACGGAATCGCGGGTCTCTTTATTAGTTCCTATTTGTGGTGCACAATTTTCTGGAATGTAGGCAGCGGTTATGATCGATTCGATAGAAAGGAAGGCATAGTGTGCATTTTTCGGTGGGGATTTCCTGGAAAAAATCGTCGCATATTCCTACGATTCCTTATAAAAGATATTCAGTCCATTAGAATAGAAGTTAAAGAGGGTATTTATACCCGTCGTGTCCTTTATATGGACATCCGGGGCCAGGGGAACATTCCCTTAACTCGTACTGATGAGAATTTGACTACACGAGAAATTGTAGAAAAAGCTGCTGAATTGTCCTATTTCTTGCGTGTACCAATTGATTTGAAACAAAATGGTAAATGGGTGCTTTGAGGGAAAAATGCAAGAATCCTCTTTTTTTCTATAACATAAACTAAGTGAAGTTTCATCAGAAGGGTCATTCGAGCGAAAGCGGGCGGAACAACTACAAAACGAAATTCTTTATTTTTGCCACTCGACGTTTTATTTTCTCCTTTCTTTTGTGTTCCTTAATAACCAACAGAAAAATAACAATTAGATTTCTTAATAATGATAATTAGCCAATTTCTGGCTTGTTTTGCTACTTTGAGTATTGCAATATCTTTCCCTCAATTATTCTACTATTCCTGTCTGTGGGCAATCAGTGAATTTTTTTTTTGAAATATTGGATATTGTGGATTCTTTCGTCTCAAAATTGGATTAATATTCATTACTTAAAGCGTTTCTTTCAGTCATTCATTGAAAGGAGAGAGTTGTTTCGAATTTGTCCAATTGAGATATCGGGAAACTTTCTTTTTTTAGTATTTCTTCATTCGAAATGGATTGATTTGTAGTCGATTTCTCTAGTCTTTCGAGATTGAAAGACTAATCAAAAAATCACAAAAAAAATAGATTGATAGGTTCCATACCTTGTATAGAACTCATGAGTGAAAGAAGGATTCGATCACATAGAGTCGACGAATGAGGTGGGTTGATTAACAATTCACAGATTAAAAAATGGCAAAAAAGAAAGCATCCACTCCTCTGGTATCTATAGTATTTTTTCCTTGGTGGCTTTCTCTCTCATTTAAAAAAAGTCTGGAATCTTGGGTTACTAATTGGTGGAATACCGGGCAATCCGAAATTTTTTTGAATGATATTCAAGAAAGGGGTATTCTAGAAAAATTCATAGAATTAGAGGAACTCCTCGTCTTGGACGAAATGATCGAAGAATACTCGGAGACACGTCTACACAAGCTTACTCTAGGAATACAAAAAGAAACGATCCAATTAATCAAGATACACAACGAAGATCGTATCCATACGATTTTTCACTTCTCAATAAATATAATCTGTTTTGTTATTCTCAGTGGTTATTATATTTTGGGTAATGAAGAACTTGGTATTCTTAACTCTTGGGCCCAGGAATTCCTATATAACCTAAGCGACACAGTCAAAGCTTTTTGTATTCTTTTATTAACCGATTTTTGTACCGGATTCCATTCACCCCACGGTTGGGAATTACTGATTGGCTCTGTCTACAAAGATTTTGGATTTGTTCAGAATGATCAAATCATATCGGGTCTTGTTTCAATTTGTCCAGTCATTCTTGATACAGTTTTTAAATATTGGATTTTCCGTTATTTAAATCGCGTATCTCCGTCACTTGTAATTATTTATCATTCCTTGTAGTTATTTATCATTCAATGAATGACTGATAACAGATCCACTCATATTAATCTAATCCAATTCGAAGGTTTGCAACTTTGTAGTTGTACATAAACAAAGCGTTGAAAATTTATGCTTTCTATTTTTACCCATCTTCAGGATTCATCCTATATTAGTCCAGTAACCAGTAAATTTTTACTATTCCAGTAACTAACAGAATCGTGGATAGGGAACTATACTAGCGACTTACCCCACCTATTGTAGAAATTTTGGTATCAACAATTGAACCATGGAAACTATAAATACTTTTTCTTGGATAAAGGAACAGATTACTCGATCTATTTCCGTATCGCTCATGATATATATCATAACTCAGACGGCCATTTCAAATGCATATCCCATTTTTGCACAGCAGGGTTATGAAAATCCACGAGAAGCGACGGGGCGTATTGTATGTGCCAATTGTCATTTAGCTAACAAGCCCGTGGATATTGAGGTACCACAAGCGGTACTTCCTGATACTGTATTTGAAGCGGTTGTTCGAATTCCTTATGATATGCAACTGAAACAAGTTCTTGCTAATGGTAAAAAGGGGGGTTTGAATGTAGGGGCTGTTCTTATTTTACCGGAAGGTTTTGAATTAGCTCCCCCCGATCGTATTTCTCCCGAGATGAAGGAAAAGATAGGAAATTTGTCTTTTCAGAGCTATCGCCCTAATAAAAAAAATATTCTTGTAATAGGCCCTGTCCCCGGTCAGAAATATAGTGAAATTTCCTTTCCTATTCTTTCCCCTGACCCCGCTACTAAGAAAGATGTTCACTTCTTAAAATATCCTATATACGTAGGCGGGAACAGGGGAAGGGGTCAGATTTATCCTGACGGGAGCAAGAGTAACAATACAGTTTATAATGCTACAGCAGCGGGTATAGTAAGCAAAATCATACGAAAAGAAAAGAAGGGGGGATATGAAATAATCATAACAGACCCGGATGGACGTCAAATGGTTGATATTATCCCCCCAGGACCAGAACTTCTTATTTCAGAGGGTGAATCTGTGAAATTTGATCAACCATTAACGAGTAATCCTAATGTGGGCGGATTTGGTCAGGGGGATACGGAAATAGTACTTCAAGATCCATTACGTGTCCAAGGCCTTTTATTCTTCTTGGCATCCGTTATTTTGGCACAAATCTTTTTGGTTCTTAAAAAGAAACAGTTCGAGAAGGTTCAATTGGCTGAAATGAATTTCTAGACTTGCGGATTTATTGACATCAAGTTTGTAAAAGGGATTTTTCGTCTTA